TGTTTTTGCAGCTAGAATTTTTGGGTATTTAATCCTATGATATATGATATATGATATATGATATATGATATATGATATATGATATATGATATATGATATATGATATATGATATATGATATATGATATATGATATATGATATATGATATATGATATATGATATATGATATATGATATATGATATATGATATATGATATATGATATATGATATATGATATATGATATATGATATATGATATATGATACATGATACATGATACATGATACATGATACATGATACATAATACATGATATACGATATATGGTATAAGACACAATACACAATACACAATACACAATACACAATACACAATATATCAATGACATGTGACGGTCAGCATTTACAGAAATTGCTGGTGTACAATCAGTGACATGTCAGTATTATTTGGGTGTAAACTTATAGAGGTCTTCTGTTTCCGGGGGGTTTTCAGATCTGTTAGTTATCTCTAGAGTTTAGGGGGGTAGGGGGGTTTACGCGCAGAAACCGGGGTATCTTAAAGGGGAGATGTACTGTTATGTCCTTGAGATATCTTATGTGTTTTATTGAATAGGGTCTTAATTACTTTTCACCTATTTCCTCGGGCAAAGTAAATGCTCTACCTTGTCATTCGTTTTAGTGTGCACTCTGAAATGTAAGGTGAAAGGAAAAAAAAAAAAGGAACCCCTTGCCCCGGTGGAGAGAATGCTCGGCTTGGTGGGTAACGAGTCGTATGTGTTCCACCATTAACTTATGTAAGCGCCGATGAAAGTGGGAGGGGTAAGTATATGTATGGACCTGAAGTAGGAGCCAAATGCCAGGAATAGTTCACCATGTGTTACCCTCACAAATAATTGCCCCTCACCTTCAATAAGAGTTAGTCTTAAGGAATCACCGGTTGGTGGTCTCTTACTACATAGGATTTTGACACCCAGGATTATTGATTCCTGGTATAACTTAACTCTTAAATATTAGTGTTAGGTCTTAAGTTGCGCCATTGTTTTGGCATATCAGCTGATGGTTGTTATTCAATTGTAGCTTAATTTGAGTCTTAGTTAAAATGTACCTAAGGCAGGTGTACAATTTAATATTATGCTGACATTTACTATGTAGGTTTACATCATAGGAAATGGTTAAATTAAATGTATGGTGATTATACATATATGTACTTGAAAGCATATACTGACATTGTACACAGAGAGTAGTTTAGCGTGAGAATTCCAGCTTTGGGAGTCGGAGGTGGGAGTTTAAATCTCCCCTCTTTGAGCAGTAGGGAGGAGTTTAACCTCCGGCCTTCGGTTTACAAGACCGACGCTCTTTATTTCTGAGCTACTAGTGCAGGCTAATTTAAGTGCCTTGTTTTCAATTAACCCCGCAACGGGGAATAAGACTAGAAAAATTAGGAAGTATAGTAAGGAAGCGACTTGCCCAATAATAACGTAAGGGTGTTCAACAGGCATGCCCCCGATTCAGGTGAGGATAATTACGTCTGCAACTAGGGTTCAGAATAGAAATTGTGAGAGGGGTCGGAAGGTTATACCTCGTTGCTTAGATGTGTGAAGAAAAGGCACTAGAAGGAGAACAAGGATCGCAAAGCCTAGGGCAAGAACACCTCCCAGTTTATCAGGAATGGATCGAAGGATGGCATAGGCAAAAAGAAAGTATCATTCAGGTTTAATATGAGGGGGTGTGACTAGGGGGTTAGCTGGGGTAAAGTTGTCTGGATCCCCGAGGAGATTGGGGGAGAATAAGGCCAGAGTTGCCAAGGCTGTGAGAAGTGCTGCGAAACCTAAAATGTCTTTATAGGAGAAATATGGGTGGAAAGGAATCTTGTCTGCGTCAGAGTTGAGACCTGTTGGGTTGTTTGAGCCAGTTTCATGAAGGAACAGGAAGTGTACTACTGTGGCAGCCATGACAATAAAAGGCAGGAGAAAGTGGAAAGCAAAAAACCGGGTTAAGGTAGCGTTGTCTACTGAGAAACCTCCTCAGATTCATTGTACAAGGTTGTCTCCTATATAAGGGATTGCTGAGAAGAGGTTGGTGATGACTGTGGCACCTCAGAAGGATATTTGTCCTCAAGGCAGAACATAGCCTACGAAAGCGGTGGCTATAACTAGTAGTAGAAGGACAACTCCCACGTTTCAGGTTTCCTTATAGAGATAGGAGCCATAGTATAAACCGCGTCCGATGTGGAGGTAAATGCAGATAAAGAAAAAGGATGCACCGTTAGCGTGTATACTGCGGATTAATCAGCCATTATTTACGTCTCGGCAAATGTGGGTTACTGATGAGAAAGCGGTGGCGATGTCAGAGGTGTAGTGTATAGCTAAGAATAGACCGGTTAATACTTGAGCAATTAAACAAAGGCCCAGTAGAGAGCCAAAGTTTCATCATACTGTGATGTTAGAGGGTGCAGGGAGGTCGACTAAAGCGTCGTTGGCAATTTTTAGTAGGGGGTGTGACTTTCGTAGGTTGGCCATTATGGTTCTTGTAGTTGAATAACAACAGTGGTTTTTCAAGTCACTAGTCCTGGTTAAAGTCCTGGCAGGAATTATGACGTTTATCATGTATTTACTTTTATTTTTACTAGTCCTAGGATTAGTTGCAGTAGCCTCAAACCCGTCCCCGTACTTTGCTGCGTTAGGGTTAGTGCTGGCAGCAGGGGCCGGGTGCGGGGTTTTAGTAGGGCATGGAGGGCCCTTTTTGTCCTTGATTCTCTTTCTAATTTATTTGGGGGGGATGCTGGTAGTGTTTGCTTATTCGGCGGCCTTGGCAGCTGAACCGTATCCGGAGAGCTGGGGTAGTCGGCCAGTGTTGGCATATATTGGGATGTACAGTTTGGGGGTGGTAGGCGCTTTTAGTCTTCTGACGGCCCTAGGACATGGGCCTTCTTTAGGAGGGGCAGATATGGCTGGAGAATTGGGTATGTTTCGAGGGGATATAGAAGGTGTTGCAATGGTATACTGTTCAGGAGGGGTGATGTTAATTATTACAGCGTATATCTTGCTCTTAGCTCTTCTAGTTGTTCTTGAGCTTACTCGGGGTTTAAGTCGAGGGACTTTGCGAGCTGTTTAGAAGGAAGCAAATAGTAAGGCGATTCCAGTTGTGAATAGAAATAGTGTAAGATGTGTTTTAATTAGCCCTCGTTGTAGATTGCTGGTTGTTGTGATAAGGGGCAAGTTATAGTTGGCAATGGCTTTCGGGCCAGTTTTTTCCAGCCATGTTTGATCAACCATTTGATTGGCAATCGCCTGACCTAAGGTGAGGTTGAGCTTAGGTAGTAAGCGGTGGATTACGCCGGGGAAAAAGCCAAGTATGTTGGAAAAATGGTGGGTTTGAAGTTTGGGTGTGGTCTTAAGTTGTTTGCTGGTCAGGGAAGCTAACTCCATGGCAATTATTAGTCCCATTACTGATACAATTAAAGCCGCTAGTTTTAGTGTGGGTTGCATAGTCATTACAGGGGTTTTAGAAGGGGAGATGTTGGATGTAATAATTAACCCAGCGATAATGCTTCCTCAAGCTAATCGTTTGATGGGATTAATTACTTCTGGTGTATTTTCATTAATGGGGGAAAGAGGGTTGAATCGAGGGTGCCCCATGGGTACGAAGAAAATGACTCGAAAGCTATAAACGGCCGTAAAAGAAGTTGCAATAAGTGTGAGAACTAGGGCTCAGGCGTTCAAATAAGATGTATTTAATGCTTCAATAATCGCATCTTTAGAGAAGAAGCCTGCTAAGAAAGGGGTGCCAGTTAATGCAAGGCTCCCGATTGTTAAACAGGTGGAAGTAAAAGGGGCTAAGTGGTGTATACCGCCTATCTTCCGGATGTCTTGTTCATCATTGAGGCTGTGGATAATAGAGCCGGAGCAGAGAAAAAGTATGGCCTTGAAGAAAGCGTGGGTGCAGATATGAAGGAAAGCCAACTGTGGTTGGCCCAATCCGATGGTTACTATTATCAGGCCTAGTTGGCTAGAAGTAGAAAATGCAACAATTTTTTTGATGTCATTTTGAGTCAAGGCACAAACGGCTGTGAATAGGGTGGTTAAAGCCCCCAAGCAAAGACAGGTTGTCAAGGCAATATGGTTAGTCATCATAATAGGGCTTAAGCGAATCAGCAGGAAGATACCTGCGACTACCATTGTGCTCGAATGCAGTAGGGCAGAAACCGGCGTGGGGCCTTCCATGGCTGCGGGGAGTCATGGGTGAAGACCAAATTGAGCAGATTTACCGGTTGCAGCTAGGATTAGGCCTAAGAGTGGGAAAGTTAAGTCTGTATCAGTAGCAGAAGCAAAGATTTGTTGTATCTCCCAGGAGTTGAGGTTTATGGCTATCCATGCCATGGCAAAAATAAGTCCAACATCTCCCACTCGGTTGTAGAGGACGGCTTGAAGGGCTGCGGTGTTTGCGTCTGCTCGTCCGTGCCATCAGCCAATTAGAAGGAAAGATATAATGCCAACTCCCTCCCAACCAATGAAAAGTTGAAATATGTTATTAGCTGTTACCAAGGTGATTATTGCGATCAAAAAGGCCAAAAGGTACTTAAAAAATCGGCTTATCAAGGGGTCTGAGTGCATATATCACAAGGCAAACTCTAGGATTGACCATGTGACGTAAAGGGCAATGGGGGTAAAGATGACAGAATAAAAGTCAAATTTTAAGCTAATGTTGATATCAAAGGTGTGTGTATTTATTCAATTTCAGCTTGTGATGATGACTTCAAGGCCCTCATTTAGAAACAAAAGTAGAGGGAGGAGGCTCACAAAGAAGGCAAGTTTTACCGCCAGTTTCACGTGTGAGAGGGACCAGGAGTGGTCTTTAGGGGTTGGCGTAAGAGTGGAGAGCAGGGGATATGCAAGTAGTGTAAAGATAATAATTAAGCTAGATGCTATCATTAGAGGGGCGGAGCTCATAGCTGCTACTTGGATTTGCACCAAGAGTTTTTGGTTCCTAAGACCAACGGATGAGCTGTTATCCTTTAGGAGCGATTTGAGTGAGCCTTGGGATTTAACCAAGGAGGTGAAAATTAGCAGTTTTCATTGCTGCAAGCCTCTCTCGGTGGACAGGGGGATTTTAACCTCCGATTTCAGAATCACAATCTAATGTTTTAGTTAAACTATGTCTACAATTTGTTCATCCCCAGATGAGTTCAGGCTTGACTACTAAAAGACATAGTGGTAATAAGTGAAGGGAGATGAGGAGATGTTCTCGGGTGTGGGATGGCTCAGTTGCAATTAAATGCGCGGGTAGTATGCCACGTTGGGTTATTAGAAACATGTACAAGGTGTACCCGGCAGTGATAAGAGTACCTGCCCCCGTAAGGATAATAGTCCATCAGGATCAGACGAACAGGGACGTGATAATAATTAGTTCCCCCATTAAGTTCGGAAGAGGGGGGAGGGCCAAATTAGCAAGTCCACTAATAAATCATCAGGTCGCCATTAAAGGCATAAGGACTTGAAGGCCTCGGGCTAAAACTATAGTTCGGCTGTGGGTTCGTTCGTAGTTTGTGTTTGCTAGACAAAACAAAGCGGAGGAAGTAAGGCCATGGGCTACCATTAAAATTAGAGCCCCCGTGAAGCTTCAGGGGGTTTGAATTAAGATACTGCCTGCTACTAGTCCTATGTGACTTACTGAGGAGTAAGCAATCAGTGACTTTAAGTCTGTCTGACGAAGACAAATAGAGCCTGTCATTACTACTCCCCAGAGTGCAAGGACAATGAATGGGTAAGTAACTTCTTTAGTTAGAGGTTGAAGAGCAACCATAATTCGTATTATTCCGTACCCTCCTAATTTTAGAAGTACAGCGGCAAGGATTATGGACCCTGCAATGGGGGCCTCTACGTGTGCCTTGGGCAGTCATAGGTGGATGCCATAGAGAGGTATTTTTACCAGGAAGGCGAGTAGGCAGGCCGCCCATCAGAAGTTGTCCGCGTGGGAGATAAGAGTAAGGGGGGTTATAAATTGAAGTGTTAAGAGAGACAGAGAGCCTGCACTATTCTGGAGGAGTAGTAATGCCACTAGGAGAGGTAGTGAGCCCACTAAGGTGTAAAATAAAAAGTAAGTACCAGCGTTTAGTCGCTCTATTTGGTTCCCTCAGCGAGTGATAATCACCAAGGTGGGGATAAGGGTCGCTTCAAATATAATGTAGAATATGATAATCTCAGTAGCACCAAATGTTAGAATCAGGAGAAATTGAAGAGATGTCAGCAGGATAAGGTACGTGCGTTGACGTACGACAGGTTCAGAAGCTGAGTGGTTTTGGCTTGCAAGAATCATAAGGGGAAGCAGTCAGCATGTTAAAACAAGTAAGGGGGTTGAGAGGGGGTCTGTAGCTATGAAGGGGTTTAAACAAGATCAGCCAACTTCTGAGAGATTCTTTAGTCAAACTAAGCTAGAGATGGCAATAATAAAGCTTGAGACGAGTGTGGTAGGCCAAAGTCAATTACGTGGGGTGAATCAGATTGAGGGGATTAGTATAAATGTAGGAATGAGGATTTTTAGCATTGAAGAAGGTTGAAACTCTGGAGACGGTCGGTGCCGTGGGTCCGAGAAGTCGCAACTAAGAGGGCTAGACCTGCACTTGCTTCGCAAGCTGAAAATGCTAACAGAATTAAAGGAGATGCTGCTGCATTGGCCGAATTCAGCTGGAGTGTCAGGGTTGAAAAGGCAATGAACAAGGATAACATTATGCCCTCTAAACAGAGTAAGACAGAAAGAAGGTGGTAGCGATGCAGTGTTACACCTAGTAAGCCTAGGGTAAAAGCTGCAGTAAATGCAAATTGTTCAGAAGTCATCTGGCAATTACGGACTTAAACCATAATTTTTTGAGTCGAAATCAAATGTTTTTCTTACACTAACTGCCTATTCGGCCCATTCTAAGCCTCCCTGGACTCATTCGTAAATGAGGCCTAGGGTGAGGATAAAGAGGACAATAGAAGCTCAGAGGAGTGTTATAGTAGGAGAGGATAGTTGATCCCCTCATGGGAGGGGGAGGAGAAGGGCAATTTCAAGGTCAAATAAAAGGAAAAGAATGGCAATCAGGAAAAAGCGGAGTGAGAAAGGAAGGCGGGCTGAGTCAATAGGGTCGAAACCGCATTCGTAGGGGGAGAGTTTTTCGTAATCAGGGCTTATAAGGGGGAGTCAAAAAGTAACGGTAGCAAGAACTACAGACAGAACAATAGCAATTGAAAGGGTAGTTAGTACTAGGTTCACTATCTTTCCTTGGGCTTTAACCAAGACCGGGTGATTGGAAGTCACTTATACTCATTTTAGTACTAGAAAGATTAGGATCCTCATCAGTAGATGGAGATGTAAAGGAGTAGTCACACTACGTCTACAAAGTGTCAGTATCAGGCGGCGGCTTCAAAGCCAAAATGATGGTCAGAGGTGAAATGGCGTTGAACTTGGCGGGCTAAACATACGGCTAGGAATGTGGTTCCAATGAGAACATGGAGACCGTGGAATCCCGTGGTTACAAAGAATGTAGCGCCGTAGGCTCCGTCAGCAATAGTGAATGGGGCTTCTTGGTATTCTAGGGCTTGAAGAAAAGTAAAGTACCCGCCTAAAATAATAGTTAAAGCTAAGGATTGGATGGCTTGTGCACGTTTACCTTCTATGATGCTGTGATGGGCTCAGGTAACTGTAACACCGGAAGCAAGAAGTACAGCTGTGTTAAGAAGGGGAACTTCGAGAGGGTCGAGGGGGGTGATTCCTGCAGGGGGTCAGAAGCCCCCTAGCTCAGGGGTGGGTGCGAGGCTAGCATGGTAAAATGCCCAGAAGAAGCCCATAAAAAACAGTACTTCTGAAGTAATAAATAGTATTATACCGTATCGAAGTCCGTCTTGGACGGGGGTAGTGTGATGACCTTGAAATGTACCTTCACGAACTACGTCTCGTCATCACTGGTAAGATGTGAGGATAAGTAGGATAGTACCTATAAGTATAAAGGTTGTACAGCCAAAATGAAATCAGACTGCAAGGCCTGACGTTATTAATAGAGCAGCAACTGCGCCCGTTAGGGGTCATGGGCTGGGGTCAACTAAATGATAGGGGTGTGCTTGATGGGCCATTAGACGTTTTCTTGGAGGTAGAGGCTTATAAGAAGAACAAAGACGTAGGCCTGAATTAATGCTACAGCTACTTCTAGTAGGGTAAGAAGGAAAAGAAGAACTAAGGTAATGAAAGTTACTACGGGGTAAATGTTAAGCAATGTAAAGGCAGCGGTAGCAATTAGTTGGATGAGTAGATGGCCTGCCGTGAGGTTAGCTGTCAGTCGGACTCCTAAGGCTAGAGGACGGATAAGAAGGCTGATTGTTTCAATAATAATTAGTACTGGGATCAGGAGGGTGGGGGTCCCTTCAGGCAGGAGATGACCTAGAGCATGCGTTGGTTTGTCTCGTATGCCGATAATAACTGTGGCTAGTCAGAGTGGTACTGCTAGTCCGATATTAAGAGAAAGTTGTGTTGTAGGGGTAAAGGTGTAGGGGATTAGTCCGAATGTGTTAAGTGTGATAAGGTAAATGATCAGGGAGGTAAATAGAATTGCTCATTTGTGACCTCCAGGGCTTACAGGGAGAAGAAGTTGGTAAATAAAACGTCCAATGGATCAATTTTGGAGGGTTAGTAGTCGGTTGTTTAGCCATCGAGCGGAGGGAGTAGGAAAAAAGATTCAAGGTAATGTTAGGGCTAAAAAGATTAGAGGTACTCCCAGGTAGGTTGAAGGTATAAATTGATCAAAGAAGCTTAGAGTCATGGTCAGTTTCAGGTTTTTATAGTAGGTGCTTTAGTGCTTTGGGCAGTTATTTCGTTCGGGAAAGTGTGACCCAGAACCTTCATAGGGATAATTGTTAAGAAAATTAGTCACGAGAAGACTAAGATCGAGAATCACGGTAACGGGTCTAACTGGGGCATTCCGCTAAGGGTGGTTGGGGGCCACCAATCTTTAGCTCAAAAGGCTAACGCTAGACCCTATTTAGCTTCTTAGCGAGGTTTCTTAGGCTTCTTCAATTATTTTTGAGGATCAGTCTTGGAAATGTTCTAGAGGGACTGATTCAACCACAACGGGTATAAAGCTGTGATTTGCCCCACAAATTTCAGAGCATTGACCATAGAATACTCCAGGGCGATTCACAATAAAGGTTGTTTGGTTTAGTCGGCCGGGGACTGCATCGGCTTTAATGCCTAGCGCTGGCACTGCTCATGAGTGAAGAACGTCTTCGGCAGAGATAAGAACGCGAATAGGGGATTCCATGGGGATTACCATGCGGTGGTCTGCTTCTAGGAGGCGGAATTGTCCGGGGATAAGGTCTTGTGTGGGGATTATATAAGAATCAAAGGCAAGAGCTTCATAATCTGTGTATTCGTAGCTTCAGTATCACTGATGTCCTATAGCTTTAATAGTTAAATGTGGGTCATCTACTTCGTCCATGAGGTAAAGGATTCGAAGGGAGGGGAGTGCAATAAGAATGAGGATAATCGCAGGTAGGAGGGTTCAAACAATTTCAATTTCCTGGGAGTCTAAAATAAGCTTGTCCGTCAGTTTTGCTGTAGCTATTGCTACTATTATATAAAGCACTAGGGTGCTGATTAAGAACACGATTATTAGGGCGTGGTCGTGGAAATGAAGGAGTTCTTCTATGAGAGGGGAAGCTGCATCTTGAAAGCCTAGTTGTGAGGGATGTGCCATTATGTAAGAGACTCGCGGGGGTTTAACCCACAAATTTGCCTTGACAAGGCAATGTAATGGTTTTACTAGAGTCTCACAAAGAAAGTGACAGAGTGGTTATGTGATTGTCTTGAAAGCAGTTTATGGGGGTTCAATTCCCTCCTTTCTTGTTAATGTAGGCGGGTTTGTACGAAGGCAGGTTCTTCGAAAGTGTGGTAAGGGGGAGGGCAGCCGTTCAGTCACTCCACGTTTGTGGCGGTCATTTGTACGTAAGGAATTTCACGTTTGCTGCTGAATGCCTCTCAAATAATAAAGAGGAATATGATAACAGCAACCAGGGAGATAAGCGAACCTATTGAGGATACGGTATTTCACAGGGTGTAGGCGTCCGGGTAGTCCGAGTATCGGCGAGGTATTCCGGCTAGGCCAAGGAAGTGTTGAGGAAAGAATGTCAGATTGACTCCAATGAACATTACTCAAAAGTGAATTTTTGTTCAGGTTGAATGAAGAGTGTATCCTGTAAATAAGGGGAATCAGTGTACAAACCCTGCGACAATGGCAAACACAGCCCCCATGGATAGTACGTAATGGAAGTGTGCTACTACGTAATAGGTGTCGTGAAGCACAATGTCTAAAGATGAGTTTGCTAAGACGATCCCTGTTAGGCCTCCTACCGTAAACAGAAAAATGAAGCCTAGGGCTCACAGGAGAGGTGTTTCTCATTTGATGTTGCCTCCATGAAGAGTCGCTAGTCAGCTGAATACTTTCACCCCCGTTGGGATGGCGATGATTATTGTGGCGGATGTAAAGTAAGCTCGGGTATCTACGTCTATACCCACTGTAAACATGTGATGTGCCCAAACGATAAAGCCTAGGAGGCCGATGGCCATCATTGCTCACACTATACCTATATAACCGAAAGGTTCCTTTTTTCCAGTGTAGTAAGCTACAATGTGGGAGATTATTCCGAACCCAGGTAAAATTAAAATGTACACCTCAGGGTGTCCAAAGAACCAGAATAAGTGTTGGTAGAGGATGGGGTCCCCTCCCCCTGCAGGATCAAAGAAAGCTGTGTTCAAGTTTCGGTCGGTTAAGAGTATAGTGATGCCTGCTGCTAAAACCGGTAGAGACAGAAGAAGAAGAACCGCTGTGATTAGAACGGCTCAGACAAAGAGAGGAATTTGGTACATAGTCATGGTTGAAGGCTTCATGTTAATAATTGTGGTAATAAAATTGATTGCCCCGAGAATAGAAGAAATCCCGGCTAGATGCAGGGAGAAGATAGTTAGATCGACTGAAGCCCCTGCATGGGCCAAATTACCCGCCAGGGGAGGGTAGACTGTTCAACCCGTGCCTGCTCCTGCTTCAACCCCTGATGAGGCTAAGAGAAGCATAAAAGAAGGCGGGAGGAGCCAGAAGCTCATATTATTTATACGGGGAAATGCCATATCGGGGGCCCCGATCATTAGTGGGATAAGTCAGTTACCGAACCCTCCAATTATGATGGGTATAACTATGAAAAAGATTATTACGAAGGCGTGGGCGGTGACAATTACGTTGTAAATTTGGTCATCTCCCAGAAAAGAGCCTGGTTGGCTCAGTTCTGCCCGAATAAGAAGGCTTAGGGCCGTTCCTACTATACCAGCTCAGGCACCGAATACAAGATAGAGGGTGCCAATGTCTTTATGATTAGTCGAGAAAAATCAACGTGTAATTGCCACAGGTAGGATGGCTGAGTTTTAAGCGGTGGATTGTAGCCCCACAAACAGAGGTTTAATTCCTCTTTCTATCAGCCTTGATAGTACTCAGATTGCAAATCTGAGGCAGCAGGTTAAACCCCTGCCAGGGCTTTCCCCGCCTATTTGCCAGGCTAGGCGGGGAAAGGTAGATTGATGCTCGCTGGCTTGAGCGCTTAGCTGTTAACTAAGAGTTTGAAGGATCGAGGCCTTCCAGTCTAGAAAGGTTTTAGCTTAATTAAAGTGTCTGCTTTGCATGCAGAAGCTGTAGGTTAATGTCCTGCAAGTCTTATCAGGGACTGGGGGATTTTCACCCCCTCTAAGGGCTTTGAAGGTCCTCGGTCTCGAGTAATCCTAAGTCCCTTATCGTATAAGGTAAATCGTTATGGCCGGGGTTATTGGTATTATTATTATTCCTGAGGTGGAGGCTACTGATAAAGGGGCTGCTACCGGAGTGCTGGGGGAAGGACGTCAGGTAGCTAAAGCAGTAGCGGGGGCAGGGTATACAGTTAATCCCATGGCATAAGCCATACGAAGGTAGAAGTATAAGCTTAGGAGTGCTAATATGGCCATTAGGGTGGCCGGAAGAGCAAGATCATGCTGTGTGTATTCTCGAAGGATTATTATTTTTGGTGAAAAGCCTGAAAGTGGGGGCAGCCCTGCTAAGGAGAGTAGAATAATGGGGGTGATTATTGCCAGAACTGGGGTTTTGGCTCAGGAGGCTCCTAACTTGTGGATAGTATGTACTAAGTTGAGTTTAAGCATGAGGAAAATTGAGGAGGTTATAAAAATATAAATTACAACTGTTTGAACAGCTACAATTTGGCTCATTACAATAACTGAGACGAATCAGCCCATGTGGGCAATTGATGAGTAGGCGAGGACTTTCCGGACTTGAGTCTGGTTTAATCCAGCTCATCCCCCGATTGCAATAGAAATAATACCAACGATTATTGCAAGGGCGGGAAAAATATTGGGTACGGTTAAAAGTGCAATGATAGGGGCAATTTTCTGAATGGTGCTTATGAGAAGCCCAGTCAAGAGGTCAATGCCCTGAAGTACTTCGGGTATTCAACTGTGTATGGGGGCCAATCCCAGCTTTAGACTTAATCCAAGAGTGGCTAAAGCAACTGCAAAAGACTGGGATGCTTCGAAAAGGTTTCAGTTTCCCGAAGAAAATACATTTAGTAGTCCCGAAAACAAGTACGTTGTTGCAGCAACGGATTGAATGATGAAATACTTTGCACAGGCTTCTACTGCCCGGGGGCTTTGGGTGCGGGCCATAATAGGTAAGATTACTATAGTGTTAATTTCTAAGAGTATTCATGTGAGCAGCCAGTTAGAGGAAAAGGCTATAAGAGAAGTGCTGGTCATGAGTGAGGAGACCAAGATTATGGCTGGTAGGGGGTGCATTAGTAGGGGCAGGACTTTAACCTACATTGGTGGGGTATGGGCCCAAGAGCTTGTTTTAGCTGACTCTGCTAGGAAGTGGTGTATTGGGAGCACTAAGAGTTTTGATCTCTTCAGTTGGGGTTCAAGTCCCCTCTTCCTAAGGATCTGGGAGGAGTTGAACCTCCATTATGCACTCTATCAAAGTGATCCTTTACTTCAGGCACAGTTCCGTCCTTTAGATCTGAGGGGGAAGGCCCGCGAGAGTAATCGGGAGTGAGAGGTGTCAAATAACAAATGAGAGTGTCACAGGTAAGAAGTTTTTTCAAATTAAGTGCATTAGTTGGTCATATCGGAATCGAGGGTAGGAAGCTCGAACTCACAAGAACAATACTGAAAGCAAAGCCGCCTTAGTTATAAGGTTGATGGAGGTTAATTCAGGCAAGGAGGGCAGGTGGGAGGCTCCTAAAAACAAGGCTGCTGATAAGGTGTTCATAAGGAGAATGTTGGCGTACTCGGCGAGAAAGAAAAGGGCGAAAGCACCTCCTGCGTATTCAACATTAAACCCTGAGACTAGTTCGGATTCCCCCTCCGTTAAATCAAAGGGGGCTCGGTTGGTCTCTGCTAGCGTGGAGATGTACCATATTGCGGCAAGGGGTCAGGCTGGGATTACTAACCAGATGGCTTCTTGAGCCGTGTTGAAGGTTTGAAGCGTAAACCCGCCAGCAAAGATAATAGTACTTAAAAGAATAAGCCCTAGACTTACTTCATAAGAAATGGTCTGGGCTACGGCTCGTAAAGCACCAATGAGTGCGTACTTTGAATTTGAAGCTCAGCCTGAACCAAGGATTGAGTAAACAGCTAGGCTGGAAACAGCAAGAATGAACAGAAGGCCTAGATTGAGGTCAATAGTCGGGTACGGGAGGGGCATTGGTGCTCAGAGGGTGAGGGCAAGGGTAAGTGCAAGCATGGGGGCAAATAGAAATAAGAATGGAGAAGAGGTTGAAGGTCGAACTGGTTCCTTAATAAATAACTTCACTCCGTCTGCAATAGGTTGTAGGAGGCCGTAGGGCCCTACAATGTTAGGCCCTTTCCGTAGTTGCATATAGCCTAATACCTTTCGCTCAAGTAGTGTTAAGAAAGCTACGGCTAGAAGTACGGGTACAATAAAGGCGAGAGGATGAATAATGAGTGTTAAAAATGCGGTAAGCATATTTAGGAGAGGGACTTGAACCTTCGTGGAAAGAGTTTAGATCTTTTGCAGTAACCGGGCTCTGCCACCCTAAAGTGCCGTTATCTTCGGCAGCGGTAATTGTGCCCTTTTACTTAGTTTAGATGTTTTCATTAATTAAGGGGGAGGTGTGCTTTTAGCATTGACCTCTTCTTTTCGGTCCTTTCGTACTAGAAAAGATCACTGCATAGATAGAAACTGACCTGGATTGCTCCGGTCTGAACTCAGATCACGTAGGACTTTAATCGTTGAACAAACGAACCCTTAATAGCGGCTGCACCATTAGGATGTCCTGATCCAACATCGAGGTCGTAAACCCCCTTGTCGATATGGGCTCTAAAAGAGGATTGCGCTGTTATCCCTAGAGTAACTTGGTTCGTTAATCGGCGTTGCCGGATCATGTTTGGTCAAAAATTCTGTTAACTAGAATTGTTTTTCAAGTTTGTAGGAGCATGGAACAAATAAGGGTAGTGCTCCCATTCCACATGGGGGTTTTGTATTTCCCCAGGGTCGCCCCAACCGAAGATACTAGGGCAGAGACCATAAAGTTTAGGTCCTTGTCTGGAGGGTGATTTACGTGGGCTGCTTTAGTACCTAAAGCTTCATAGGGTCTTCTCGTCTTATGGGCGGATCCCCGCTTCTGCACGGGGGGATCAATTTCATTGACTGGAAGGAGGAGACAGTTAAGCCCTCGTAATGCCATTCATACAGGTCTTCATTTAAAAGACAAGTGATTACGCTACCTTAGCACGGTCAAAATACCGCGGCCGTTGAACTAGTGTCACTGGGCAGGCGGGACCTCTTATTCGTTAGTTTTGCAAGAGGCGATGTTTTTGGTAAACAGGCGAGGCTTCAGGTGTTTGCCGAGTTCCTTCTTCTTCTTTTAGTCTTTCCTTGATAGCACTCCGGTGTTGGGGTAACGGTTAATTTTTGGGGGGTCTTCTAGATAATTACGACTGTACCGCATTTCCCTCTCTAATTGGGGCCGTTAAGGTTCGGTGGGAGGTCCGTTCCGATTTACAGGTGTGCAAGGAGAGAGGTGGGCTCTCTTATTACTCATATTAGCATAGTTGCTCCTATGTTGGCATAGGATGGCCTGATACAAATTAGGGGATTGAGATATTTTTATCGGGATCAAGGGAGGATGTGTATGTTCAAGCTTTAACGCTTTTTGTGAGGATGGCTGCTCTTAGGCCCACCAAAACATTTGTCCTTATTGAGTTTGATCTTTATCCACCTTAAAAGGTTGTGTCCTGTTTCAAAGGGGCTGTACCCCCTTTGACTAACTATGTCAGTTTCTTTAAGTATCTATATGAATTGTAACATAAGGATGAATGGAGAAGCTGGCAAGCTGAACTCAAATCCAGTTCTCAGGCAACCAGCTATAACTGGGTTCGATAGGTCTGTCACCCCTACTCGAAGCTCTTCCCACTCTTTTGCCACAGAGACGGGTTTGCCCTGCTTAACAGGCTGTCTTGGAGTAGCTCACTCAGTTTCGGGGGGTCAAACTAAAGTTCTCTTTGCTTGAGTATGCTGGCTAAATCATGATGCAAAAGGTACAAGGTGGAATCTCTGCTTTTTTGGGCTTTACTGGGCTTTGTCATCTCTCTTTCAGCGTTCCCTTGCGGTACTTTTTCTATAGCTCCTTGTTTCCTTTTTGATCTCCTGTACTTAGGGGGAAAAATGGTTTAATACATACGGTTAAGTGTATTTGGGTTTATTAATAGGGGTGGTTGGTTTTTTTTGTTTGGGGCGGGCTAGCTAATGGGCTTCAGTGCGATTCGGGTTGCACGAATGTCTTCTCGGTGTAAGGGAGATGCTATGCTATTAAGCTACGCTCTGGTTTTCCAAGCGCACCTTCCGGTACGCTTACCATGTTACGACTTCCCTCTCCTTTGCCATCGAAGCGTTTTAGTTAGGTTTAGTACTAAGCTTGGAGAGGGTGACGGGCGGTGTGTGCGCGCTTAAGAGCCGGTTTCAGCAGAACGCTCTATTTTCTACTTACTACTAAATCCCCCTTCAGCTGTGTGTTTCAACACAACATCCGTAATTCGCTATAGTTAGCGAATGTAGCCCATTTCTTCCCCTAGCATGCACTACACCTCGACCTGACGTTCTTGGTTTTACCATTTTTGCTTACTATGGGTCCCTCACAGGGTAAGCTGACGACGGTGGTATATAGGCGGGATGAACAAGAGAGGGTGAGGTTTAACGGGGGTTATCGGTTCTAGAACAGGCTCCTCTAGGTGGATGTTAAGCACCGCCAAGTCCTTTGGGTTTCAAACTTATGTTCGTAATTCCCAGGCGGAGTAAGTTGTGAATAAATGCTCAATATTTAGGACTAGGCATAGTGGGGTATCTAATCCCAGTTTGTTTCCCAGTTTTCGTGGAGTCAGGAGTATTAAAGTCACTTTCGTGGTTGAGCCTCATACCTTCGGAAGCGTATAACAGCATTGAGGGCGTTTGACCTTAGTTTTTGTTTCCCCTAACCACCCTTTACGCCGTGGTCTATCATCTTGGGCCTCTCGTATAACCGCGGTGGCTGGCACGAGTTTTACCGGCCCTCTTAGCTTTTACTAAGTCGAGTTTTCACTCATGGCTTAATGTCTATCACTGCTGGGTTCCCTTGGGGGTGTGGCTAAGCAAGGCGTCGTGGGCTAAAGGTGTGCCTGATACCAGCTCCGTGCCTCCAGGCAGGAGGCTACGGGCATTCTCACGGGGGTGCGGATACTTGCATGTGTAAATTTAGCTAAAGTTGATAGTAAAGTCAGGACCAAGCCTTTGTGCCTCCGGGGCTTTCTAGGGCCCTTCTTAACATCTTCAGTGTTATGCTTTAGTTAAGCTACGTTGGC